GACACAAGATTCAAGATCTGATTGAAGAAGGGAAGATTGCCGTGACAGATGAAGCACCTCCTATTGCGCCCAATCCCAACGAGAAAGTGGGAGTTTTAAAAGATCCACTCCCTAGCCATCTACCTTCCGCCTCTGCTTTCAGTCCTTTCTTTCCACGGGCCTTAACCGCTTACTATCTTAAATAGGCTAGCTAAGGCTGACTTTGTTCTTTCTTTTCTATAGACTAGTAAGTTAGTGTGAAGTTTACCTTTGAAGTAGTAAGTCTTCAATTAGCCTTCTACTAGCGCTTGCTTTCTTACCTTAGCTCAGTCAAGCTTCCCCTTCATCTTCCTCTCCCTATCTGAGTACCTTGCTAGCCTTACTAAGATAAAGCTAGAGCTATTAGCACTGGGCTATCCGGACACTATTGCCTACGCTAGCTTGCTGTAAGAGCTAGTGCTCCACTGGTGACTGTACTTACAGAGCTGTACTGGGTACTTACTTGACTGGGAAAAAGCAAGCGTCTGATCAGATCCATCTGCGAGATAAGGGTTTTTAATGCTGGATTCTGAAGCCCCTTCGGCACTGTCTTTGTTTAAGGCAGCTCTATATGGATTAAAACAAGCGCCACGAGCATGGTCTTGTTTCAGTAAGACAGAAAGAGAAAGCTTAGTTACCGGGGCAGGTCGAAGAAAAACTCCTGAATGGGCGGTTCCGAAGCAAGGAGGGATCAGTTCAAGTCCAATTCCCAGTCATAAAGGTCTTGATTCATTTCCTATCTCTAGTCTCAGTTTCGGTGGTAATGGAGTACTTTCTTGCAAGAAGCTTTATAGTCATGGTTGAACCGGCTTGTTTGGCTTTCTTCTTTCTTTGCCAAAGCAGGGCCCACCGTTATCATGCATGATGAAACCTCTTGGTCTTCATCTGAGGAGTGGTTTTCAACTCTTTGTGGCTACCTTTTCTACGAAGAGCATTGATGGGGTCTCATTATGGTCTTGTTAAGGCTTACAGATCTACTAGAGTTGATGCATAATGGATTCTTGGTAATTCGCTCGCTGGGCATTATGTCACTTTTGGTGGTATGAAAGATAGAGAGTCTAGGCGATGCGATAGAATCCTCTTCTCTATCATCTTATTTACCTACTAACCTTTGACTATATGGATTTCTTCTACTATGAATCATCTGGACTTCTAAAAGAGGAAGAATCTAGGCTACCGCTTTCACAATGTACTCGCTTCAGTCCCCTTCGACTATTAGACAGGATTCACAGAGAGTAGGGAAGAGAGTCATAATAGCTATCAATCTTGGTTTTTGGAAAGAGTCTAGTTAGACGCGCTTCTCATTAGGAAAATGGAAAAGAATAAATGCACTTATAGAAAATAGTTGTAGAATGGCTATCTCTTCTAGTCCTGATACTACAGATGTGAATTCTTAGTTTGTGACCCTCACCCTTAATCTGCTTAGGGATTCAATGTGCAACCTTTCGAGTACACTAGAAGTAAGTGCGAAATAGAGTCGAATTGGGCCACCAGTGATATCTCATATATTTTACAGCTCTCAAGGAAAGGAAATTCTCGTGCTATTTGATAAAGCGCTTTACTCATACTAGGAATATGAATAGTAAGTCTGCTCTCACCGGAAGGATTTCTTGGAATAGTGTGTCTTAGGCTTACCACTTAGAAGGAAGTTCAACATGCCTTAGAATGAGATAGGGAAATAAGTAGATCGCCTTTCTCTCTATACAAGAATGAGAGCAAATGGACTCACTTAGAAGTGAGGAGTCTGCTTGTACTTACTTCTTATGTAAAGGATGACATATAGAAAGGAGTTCGGGCTTAGACAAGTCTTCACTGGACTTTTCAGTGTGGCTCTCATTAGGAATCCAGCGGGGTGGAGTGACTAAGGTAGAAAGGGGCTTTAGTTAGCACGAGGGAGAAGTACTTGACTGAACAGAAGTAGGGCTCTTGCGATCAGTGGAGCTTCACCTTGGTCGAGAATGGGTCATAGGATGAGAGCAAGTTAGACTTAGTCTACCAGCACCCGCTGTACCAACCCTCTTTGATGGAAGCCAAGTCCCTTTATCCCTTCGAGTCATTGAGTGAAATAGTGTATACGCGCCTCCGCGGATGAGATCATTTCGGTTAAGTCTTTTTTCCTCACCTTAGTAGTCAAGTAGCGGAATCCATTTACCTAGATTGACACTTGGAATTCCGAAAGCGGTTCTAGACAAGGGCTTACAGTCCAGTGGGAAGATCATTATCAATGAGACCAGTCTACTGTCTTTCTCACTCGAAAGGTTTTATAGAATGAGGCAAGACGACCCGCCCTTCCCCTTTCCAGGATAAGGAGAGGATGAGAAGGAGATCAAAGAGAAAGTATGGGAACGGTTCTCCGGAATATGAAAGGATGATAGGAGGACTAATGTAACAAGGGAAGGTTTAGACCTAGTTATTGATCTATGGATTCAAGAGAAGGGTACCTTAAACTGAAAGCGGAAAGGATAAGTCAACTAGCATTTTTGAAGACTGAACGTCTATCCTAGTTCAAGAAACCCTCCTATGCTTCCCACACTTGTCCAACTCCGCACTCACGGAAATGGACCAGGGGTCAGTCTACTTGTTCAGATGTCAGATCAGATCATTCATGAAAAACTTCTTGTAAGGGGTCAGGTGCTATTAACCTAAGAATTCCTAAGAGGTTCTTATGCATTGTTGATTTACCATATGAGGTATGAACTTTTTAGCTAATGCATATAGACCATTCCCTCAGTCAAAGATCAAGCACGAAAGGATAGCTATTCAAAACATCTAGCGAGAAAGAAGGAATAGGACCTAGGACTTCAAATCAGAGCTCTGCTCCTCTTTCCGCTTTCTATTGGGCTTGTTCCGATTCAAGCATTTCGATAGAAAGAACCACAAGGTAGAGGGGTTAGCCTGACTGTTTGCGGAGAGTCTAGCAAAATAGATAGCTTTCGTTGGCTCGCTTCACGGGCATGAGGAGCTGGTAAGAGAGAGAAGACTTAGTTGAGAGTGAATCCCGAGCGATCGATTCTTATATCCAATACCCAAGTAGAGCGAGAGGGACTTAGCTTCAGGAGGGCTGGAGAGAGCATCCGGGTTTAGCGGGCGGGCGAGAGAGGAGTCATTCTAAAGGCTATGAAGTGATTAGAAAGTGGGAGTTCTATCATCTTTCTCGTTCTTTTAGCTTCCTTATGCACTAGGAAATCCTTTCCTTATGGGATTAGCTAGTTCCTTCCGATCTGAGCTCCGATCTCTCTTTCGGAGAATAAGCCATATCCTGTCCATCACTCATTGAGTGGCTACTTCGTGGTGAAACGCCCTTTGGGAAATTTAGAAGCTCTCTAGTGCCTTAGAAGTCCGGTTACCGGAAGCCCCCCTCTCAAGATGGGCTAATTAAGGTGGCACGCCTCGCCGGCTTTGGAAAGCCCATCGAAGTAGAATTACCATTCCAGCATTTCATTCCAATAGGGCCTGTTCGCTATCCGAGTCAGTCCCAGTCTGGGAGAAGGGGAGGCCCCTTCTGAAACAGAAGGTCCGTAGATTCATTTCAAAAAAAGGAATGTCAGAGCAGTTAGTCCGCGTGTCCCTAACTACCTTGTTCCTTCTTGCTTTCTCATTCAAAAGCCCTGGAAGTCGCCGACTCCTGCATTTTCCAAATGGACGGGTCTACGAATCCCCATGAGCTTTCGACCCAAAGCGAGTTTACGTAGTTCCATACCGGAGATCTAGACGCAGTAGAGGGAGCAAAGGCAAGGCAGTAGGTGGCATCTGTTCCAGCCACATATACAGAAAGATACCCTGCATCAGTAGCAGCACCTGTAGAAGGACCGCCATTACTAGTAGCAGCAGAGTAAGAAGCAGAGGGTGACGGAACTCCATTCAACAAAGATGCTTATAGGCCTTATTCGACCACGATCCTCATGGTATTAACTTTTCCACTTAAGAGAATGGTACAAAAAACATCATTCAGAGAGTTCGGGCACAAAAATGTGTGACCAAGAGGAGCACAATCTGTACCTGTAAGACTGAAATAGCATAGCACTTACTTACTTTCTGTACTGGTTACTGCTATAGCTAGTGTTAGTGCTGGTGCAGGATCCACTCCGAGAAAGAAAGAAGGAAGAAAATGACAGCCTACATTAGTAGCCCTTTTTCTGAAGAGCAGCAGAGGCGTGCTACTCAAGGAGTTTAGGGCTTGGGATTACGACGGACTGGATAGGCAGTTCATCGAGCATAGACTTCCAATCAAGGAGAATGGAAAGCGGCGGAAGAAAGCAAAGGCACTAGATTGATAAGTCTGACTGACTATTGGACTCTCAATGAGAGATTGATAGGGATGGAATAAGATCGGAGAGAGAGAGCGCTTAGTACACGTGGGACTTCTTCCTTCGGATCAATGAGACAAGGAGAGTGACTCAGAAATGTAGTAGTTAGGGACTTTGCCAAAGGCCTGCTCGCCCTAAAGCCCTTCTTTCCGCAAGGAAAGCCCTTATGTCTGTCTCCCATGAAGCAAGGGATGCAGTTTCACTCGAAAGCAAGTCCGCAAGGTGCCGCTAGGGAAGTTCTTCGATAAGAAAGATCTGATTCCGGTCCGTTTCAGCGTTTCCGGGGAAAGTGGATAAGTTTTGGGTTGGCTTGTCTTGACCAAAGGTGGTGATGCCGGGCGGAGTTTAATCAAAAAAGAGCTATAACTAGACTTTAGCCTTTAGCCGCCCTTGTCGATCCGTCATTCATAAACTTTCAGCTTATAGGTATAAGGAATAAAGCACCATTCGCCTATAAAAAGAAGGGAAAAGCCTTGGTTTCAAAGGTTGGGGTTGACTGGCTTGAAGCGGGGTTGGGTTCATCCTCATTAAAAGAAGAAGAAAGTAATAACTTCACAAGGAAAGTCATAGAATAAAGGGGAGGGAGACTTAAGACAAAGGAAATCCGCTTAAGAGAGAAGTTTCTTTTCACAGACAGAATAAGCTTAGAGGACGGGGGAGGTGAAGGAACTGCAGCAAGCTTTACTGTTTATGGGTTGTGCCCGCGCTTAAGTCCTCCAGCAAGGTAGGGGATGGTCTGTTTCGGAGTGGGATGATCTTCTGTCTTTCGTTGAAACTGCTGTCTTTCCTCCGGAGAAGTGGAAGTTCGATCGGGTCAGAAAGATCTGCGGGAAGTCAGTTTCATGGGAGTCTTGCCGGGCCATTGATTGTCCCGGCCGGGGCCGGAGTTGAGTTAAATCCAGAGTTTCCCAGAGACGTTTAAGCCTCAACGGAAGAAAGATCCACTTCAGGCTCAGGGGGAGATAAAAGAGAAACTGTATTAGCGTCTTTCCGAAAGCCGGGGCGTTTCACAGAAATAAGCTTAGAGGACTGGGGGAGCGGTTGAAAATAAGTGGGATCCTTCAAGTCCGGGAGGTTGAGGCTCACTCGCTTCCCCCTCGGATGGTCTTGGTTCGGATGATGGGACAGGAAGGGGAGAGCTTGCCTTTGATGGCTCCTCATTGGGCCAGCTGGGGCTGGAAAGAAAGAGGGATTGAGAGTCGGGCAGGGGAGTTTCGGGATCCCTTACTCGGTCCGGGTCTGGGATAGGAAGAAGGCACTGGGGCAGTGGAATCAGGATCAGGAGAGTCGATAGGAGGGGCCGGTGCTTCTACCAGTTGGTTGGTGCGGAGAGGAAGGGATTGAAGAAAGGAGTTCGTTCCCGGGCCGATTTGGGCATTATAGGTTCCGTTCCGTCAGGGGGGATTCCTATCTGCTTGTTCGGATGCGCTTAGCAGCGGAAGGAAGAAAAAGGGAAGAAGATGGATATTCGTTCCGGGACAGGAGAGGAAGGAGAGGTGGAGTCAAGGGAGTCATTCGCCTGCTTCGGCGGCTCGGAAGAGATTATATGGTCCCAGGGGTCAGATTGCCTGCCAGCCGGCCAGTACTTATAAGGGCATGGCATGGTTAGCTTCGAATCAAATAGATGGGGAAAGAGAGAAGGCATTGGATCCACTCGATAGAGCCGTAGAATTCTTAGTTTTTACCATAACTATAACTATAGTATATTACTTAACTACTTAAGGCAATCACTCATATAATTCAAATAATATATCTTAATAATTAGAATATCGAGCTTTTAATTGAAAATACGGGGCCTTGTGCAACTGAACCTTCACCCAAGATGTCAACCGCCTTTGGATTCAATCCTTGGTAAAGTCTTCGATCTCGTGGGCCTCTAAAAGAAAGAGGAGAGAGGGCTCGAGAATAGGCTTGATGAACAAACTGCCGATACGGAATCTGAGCCTTCAAGCCAAGCCCTTGAACTTCACTCCTAGGCCATTCAATTCAACAGCACGAGGAGTCAATCCGATTTCGGTCAGATGGAGGCGGAGCTTCCTCTTAGTTAGTTAGGCGCCGAAGGTTGAAAGAATGATTCGGGGTTAGAGGGCATTCAACCTTGACTCTATCTATGATTGGGAATTCCTCCAGTGAGTAGAAGTCCCCGGTGATCCCTATCCTTTTTGGGAGTCAGTCTTCCCTCCCTCTCTGTGGCTGTGGTCAATGCTTCCGGGCACACGCACTGGCTGGCCCTTATACAATAGTCCATCAAAAACGAAATCATCATCAAACCGCGCACCAAAATGCCCCAAAAGCGCATACGGAAGCACACCAAGTGGACAAAAGGATGCCAAGCAACTAGTAGTCGAGCAGCCAAAAGCATGTCGAACGACCACACACACAGACCAAAGTAAAAAAATCCTATCCTCTCTCTGTGATGGTCCAAGTAAATCCTTTGGATAGTGGGAACATACCTTTTGATTGTATTACCGGGGAAGGCAAAGAAAATCTCGGATGAGAGATAATTGTGAATGATGAGGATCTGAAAGAGAAGATAGACACGTGTGGTTGACAAAGGGACTGCCTATATTATATAAATATATCCTCATCTCTAGTAAGCCAAGAATCTATAAGAAGGGAGATGGTGAATGGATCACCGAGGCAAGCGGCCCAATGATCTCAACTCACTTAAGCAGCACCTCTTACCCGGGAGGCAGCTGTAAGCTCGTGCAACCTGGAAGTCTGACTCACCCTATGGAGGAGGCCTGAATGAGACGTCAAGCGGGACAGATAAAACTCAACCTCAACACTGGCCTATTCTGATAGGCTTATAGGGCACTTCCTTAATACTCTTTGCAAAAAGTTGCTTGAAGCCGGGTGTGACCAACCACTCTAGACGTACTATGTTATGAGAGTAGTCTACGATTGAGAGAGAGACTAACTAACTTTCCAGCGAGTTAACCGGGTCAAGAAAGACACTCCCTTCAAACGCAGTGAAATGAAAGCCCCCGCTACCGATTCTTGAACAGAAAGCGAAGCGAGCAAGGTGAGATGGCAAAGTCTGTCACAATCCTCCCCGAGTCCGCTGAGAATAATAAGCACTTTCTCAGGATCAGAAATCTTGTATAGCAGCCGCAGAGAGCCTTGAATCGATTGATCTCTATCCATCCGCCCCGTTAATCCACCAACAGCAGTAGCTTCCGAATTGGCACCATCACTAGCAGCACATCGAGATCGAAATCCCCGCTCCAGAGGAAGAAGAGGCGGCGGTTGGAAGTGAAAGTTGCAGCCCGCACCGGAGAGGAAGCGAAGTTTCCTTGCTCAATAAAAGAAAAGTGACTTCCAATCATCATTAATATGGGCAGAGATAGCCAGGAAAGCAAGATGCTATGAGAGGCCTCCATCAAGGAAAGGATGCTTGCATGCGCGTCTGCTCTTTATCTTCGTTCTTTACCGGCTCTGAAATCGACGTTTTTGCTGCCAACAACTCCATTTTCGCAATATAGACGCCATTTCATAGATCTTTCGATTGAAGCGCTATCATGCTCTGAACCGGATCTCGACTAGCTTGCTCTCAATCAATCCTCAGCCACCCTCGATTTTGCAAATGGTACGAATCGAGTGCAAAAGGTTCAGGCGCCGTCTCAAGGGGTCCAACCGCTTCTTCCCTGTCCAGGTATCATAGTAGTGCACCATACTCTCTTTCGAAAATGATCTCTTTTGTACGTAACATAGTCTATTTTTTACCGCTTTCATACTGGAAACCTTACTATCATACTAGGTGCAGCAGACTATCTTAAGAAAAGACTCTCTTTTCCATAAGATGCGCTCTTTTGAATGCAAAGAGATGTCGAACCTCGCGAACTGCTTCCAATCCCTGACTTCGAACCTTGCTTTCTTTTGTCGGCGAGGAGGGAGGTCTTTTGCCCGCTCCTTCTCTTTTGTCAGGACTTTCGATGCGGCCCAATAGATTGATAAAGTAGGTGTAATGGCTGTCATGAACAGATTTATTGGCTTGGGAGGAAAGATCAATAGACAGCTCGCCCCCTGAATAATGCCTCTAGTCTAGAGTCCTCCGTCTGGAACCAGCTCTTAGGTTCCAATCCAATCAGACTCTGATGTGGAATACGGTCAACCCCTGTTGTCAAAGTTCAAAGATTCGTCGGTCGGCCCAAACAAAAAGGAAGAATCGCCTTACCTGCCTTCCAGCTGCATAAGATTAGGATAATAGGAATCGATCGCATCGCCGGGGACTTGTCCTTACTTGAATTAAGCAGAAACCCGAGGCCGGAGGTCAATATAAAGAGTAGCTTCCCCGAAAGATATTTCTTTGTGGAGAATAGGTTTTCAATCCGTAGGGAAGTACGCCTCGGATTGACTTTGTTGAAGTCACTAAGCTGGATCCCTTAACCGCCCTTCTAGCTGCCTTGTCTTAGCTAGCCCTTTCGGACTTGCTTGCCTTGCGCGGAGCCGACCCGAAACGCCCACCGCCCTCCTCCATAACGAGCAAAAGTCTCGCAACTAAAACTAATTTTCTTTCGCCTCTTTACTACTATCTTTCTCTAAAGAAAGAGTCCGCTATAAATTACCTTAGTAGAAAGCTATAATGATAGAAAGAAAGGCGACTAGTGAAGATGCCGAGAATGCCCTTGGGAAAGAATAAGCTCTTTTCGCAATTGAAGGGCTTCCTTCTTTGCCGGATGGAGCCTTTTAGCCACTTTTTTTCATAAAAAAGACTTCGAATAAGCGGTAAGCGCCGTCGCCTTACTCTTTCGAGATAGAGGAAGAGGTGAAGGCACCCATCTGGCCTTTGAAGGAAGGCTAGTCACTCCCGTTTTGAAGTTACATCTGCTGAGAAGAAAGATCCTCGAAAGGCTAGATGTTCTGTCTTTTGGGCATAAACCTCAAGTTGAAAAGAAGCGGTTCCGGGCTTTCAGTTCTGTCTTTTGCTGCCACTTGAATCATAAGAGAAGATCTCTCGATCGACGGAATATTTCCGAAGAGGAGCGGAAGGTCCCGAAGACAAGAGAAGACAGGTCAGTTGACGCTTTCTGTTCTTTCAGTTCTTTCTGTCTTTTGGCGGGATGCGGTTCTTGAAGTCCTTTGCTTTGGCCTTTCCTGTGAACCCGCAGTTCAAACTCTTGTTACTGCTCTTCTTACTGCTGTCTCAACTTAAGCTACCTTTTCTGTCTCAACTGAATCGAAGTCAAACATTCCTGTTCCAGAAGGAAGGGATTCTTTTCTTTAAGTTATTTCTCTTCTTTATCTGCCCGGTGTTTCTTCCGGTAAGAACAAAAGCCTGTATTTCCTCCAGCAAGAAGGGCAGTTTCATTCTTCTTTCCAGCCGTAGGGTAAGACATCTTTCCTAAAGTAAGATCAGTTGAATCAGCTGGCTTTCACGCAGTCTCTTTTTTCCGGCCACTGAAAAGGGAAGCGAAGTGGAATCCGCAACAGACTAAAGATAGACTTCAGCAACAACAGAAAGAAATGCTTTAACGCCAGGTTTCTTATCCGCCTTTCTGTGAACCGAATCTTACTGATTTCGAGCTGGAGTTGAGTGGACAATTGAGGAAATCCGAGAGTTTCAAAGTGTTGGCTTTCGAGGACTTATTCTAAAAAGGGCTGACCCGGTAAGATAAGTTTAATCTTTCATGGCTAAGTTAGGTCAATCCGTGGATTCCTGCCTTTCACACTTTCCGAGCGGGATAGAAATAGCTGTTCTTGAAGCGGGGGCGAAAGCGAAAGACCTTCCTTTTCGCGGAAGAATCCAAGTTGAACAGAACTCTAGTTTCAAAGTGGGCTCAACTCGCAGAATGAATTCAATCCGTTTTTTCCTGCTGCTGCTTCAGATTAGAAGGCCGGGAGCGGGAATTAAGGTAAGTTTCAAGGGAAAGCCTTTTTCTCAAACAAGTTCTAAGGCTGAGGTTTCATCCGAAAGAAAAGACTTTGCAGTTGAATCCGCAGTTGAGGGCTTTTTGGCTTGAAGTTCTTCCCGTTGGATCCTCTTCTTAGGGTTTCAGCTTGGGCGGCCGTTGATTCATTATTTCTTACCGGTGAACCAAAGATTGCTGGCCCTGTATCCACTGAATCTGAATACCTTGACATTCCAGTTTCATAGTTTGGTGTTTCAGGCGCGGTCAGTTTCCCCCGGTTGAAAATAAGTGGGATCCTTCAAGTCCTAAAGCCAGGGGGCTAAAGCCTGTCTTTCGTTGCCCGGGGAAGAGAAGTTTCATTCTAAAGTTTCTAAGGTAATAGAAGTGGAATCCACTTAACAGAAAGTGGTCAAAGGAGATCCACAAAAGGGCTTGACATTGAGCCTGAACTGGACGAGTCTAACGAGAGAACTTGGCCGCAGTGAAATCCCTGGATTCCCGCTTTCTCCCCGGCGCAGCTAACTCTCCTTCTTCCCCGAAATCTACTCTTGTACCTGCCGGCCCCGCCTTGTTGAGAATAGCTAGGATTCCGGTTTCTAAGTTTGGGGTTGGGCCTTGAAAACCTGCGAACTTTTCTCTTTCAACCCTTTGCGGGTTGGCGTGAAAACCCTTGCTCCTCTATCTACGTCAGCTAATATTCCTGTTCATGAGCTGGGAAGCAAACTCACTGAGTCGAAGCACAGGGAAAGAGTCACACCCTCCTGAAAAGACAGAAAGGGATTAGATTAGCCCGTCTCGGTGAATGGGGCCTTAGTTGTCTTTCAAACCCGTATCCACTTCAGAAAGCTTTCCTGTACATTCAAGTTTTTCAGTTTCTTCCGCTGAGAAGAGAAAGACTTTTCACTAGAGAAAGATCTAGAATAAAGATCTGAAAGAGAGGAAAAAACAGGCATAGGTTGATTCCGAAACGAAAGACTTGGAAGTTTCACCCCCCCGAAAGCAAGTCTGCTGAGAAGGTGGATAAAGCCTTATTTTCAAACAAGCTCTAAGTTTCACCCGATGAGAAGAGAAGGCTTGGCGGCCTTTTCTGTCTCCAAGAAAAGGGCTTTCATCCGCTGAGATAGAACCGCAAAGAGAGAGATTCCAAATAAAAAGTGGACAGGAAAGCCGACTGGCATAAATAAAGATTCAACGGCGCAGCGAAATCCCGGATCGGAGAGTTCAATCAAAAGTGGAAAAGGAAACCTCAACTTTAAGAGTTGGCTTGGCTGGGAGGCCTGTTCTTGCTCTTCTTTCCTTTGCCTTAGTTGTCTTGGCTTGGGGTGACTTGAATCCTCTTTTCTCGGACTTAGTCTAGATAGGGTTCGAAGACTAGGAGAGTTAGGGAAGCCTTGACCCAGTTTCTTTGTTTGTGGTTTCAGTTGTTTGCCTTTTTGGCTCTCTCCTGCAGGAGTTGAAGCCCCTCGGCCGCTTCTTATTCTTAGGTTATGTAAGTCGAGGTTCGAACTTCTGTCTCCACTTCAGCTGCTGTCTCTACTGCAGCTACCTTTGTCCAATGCAGCTACCTTTCCTGTCTCAACTTTACTTGATAAGAGAGTGAACAGGACATTCCTCTGTTTAGAGCGCAGAAGTCTCTCAAGCGAGCGGGGTTGAAACGCCTCCACGAAAGGAACCGGGGAGGTCAACTTGACACAAAGGAAATCTGCTTAAGAGAGAAGTGGCGAGGCCTGTTTTCAGAAGCTCTTTTCGCCCGAGTTCATTAGAGAAGCCGAGAAAGGACCTCCACTAAGGAAGGGGGATATTTTAGTTCATTCGGAGATCCAGCTTAAGAGAACACTCCCAAAGGCAACTACAGGTTCATGGGCTAAAGTAAGCTAAGTCTCTGTTGTTCTTAAAGCCTTTTCAGTTGCACCCGCGGGTTGTTCGAGAAGAAATATCCTCACAGTTCTCCAATGGAAGTTTCAAAGCCGAGGCTCTTTCCGTTCTTTTGTTTGCCGTTCCGACTTGCCGGTTAACCTTTTCTTCCTAGAGGAGCTGAATCTGAATAGAAGTCAGTAATTCCGGGATTGGTTTTCTTCTTTCTGCTGTTCTTGCGAGAAGCTACATCCGCTTCAAAGTCGACCTGGGCTTTCGGGTACACTAGCGATATGCTTAACACATTAAAAATTGAGAACTTCTTTCTTATTTGTTAGAAGAGCTACCTTCCTTAAAGAGCTAAGAGTTAAAGAAGAACCCCTGGTCCAAGTTGTTGCGTAGGTCTGTATGACATCCTTCTCCTCATACGGTGTCTAAGGTGTGAAGGATTTCTCCCAATAGTAGGAGTGCTCTTCCTTTCAAGCCTTCTGCCTTACAGTCTATAGACCTTACCTCACTAATCTTTTCTCTCGGGATTGAGTTTGAGTTGCAGTCTCAGTAGTTGCATTCCCTCTAGTCCCCTTGAAAGAGGAAAAGGGCCTAAGCCTGTTCAGTTCCGTCTCCTTGAGTTTCAATTGGAATGCTAGGGGTTGGAGTCCTAGGGTAAGTCCCAAAGTCCTAAGTTCTTCCTTTTCGAATCCCAAACGAGGAGATAGACAGAGGCGGTAGAGAGGTCCCCCACTTCGATTCCCGCCCCGTTAGCATCTCCGATCCGAGATAAGGGATTACTCCTATATGCAGCCGCGATCTTATATACGATACCACCAGACGCGCCCCTGCCTCCTCTCTGCACCAAAAGATAAAGTTATAGTGGAGAATAGCCTGATATCCGTGTCTGGGGAAGAAGAAGGGGATTTAGCCAACTATAGCTACTCGAGCAAGACTACTGTTCACACCGTTATAAAGCAAGCGCTAATGCTGACAGCGACTAATGTCTTAGCGATGTCTGGAAAACAGGTTGTAAAGTGATTAGGAAGAGCCCACTGCTGATTTTTTATAAGCACGTCAACCATAGTGTGTTGCAAGCCAAGCATCGTAAGAATTGGTTCATCAAGCATATAAAGTTAATCTTTTTTTTAGAATACTTAACATGGAGACAAGGGATCCTAGCTTAGTAAGAAGAAAGAAGGAGGTATCTTGGTTACATTCCGGACCAGTAACTGATATCATCCTCGCTTGAGTGAGGGATTTCGCTTCGGCTTCGACTTGGCTACCCAGGTTGATTGGCTTGCCTCTCCATCAGTACTGAACTGATATCATCCTCGTCTCCAAGAGGAGCATCAAGAGATAGGAATGGAATCAATAGAAGGAGGGAACCTATATGCGATTCCTTCCTGTATGAGACCGCTTAGCAACGGTATCAACTACCAAGAACAACTACAGGACAACTCACAACTCATACAACTCATAACAAGGGAAGCCTAAGCCCTTTAGCATTAGAAGGAGAATAAGATGAGAAAGGATACGGATAATCCGATTAAGATCAAGCAAACAAGCTGCGGATTGAGACACAAAGGAGGTGCTAACAACCAAGCAAACGAAAGCATAGCTCCTTGATCAACTACAAGCGGGAATCGCTTACTAAGAAGAGCTACAACTTGCTAGCAATTTGTTGCTTGAGCTCATATATGTTCCTCTTCCATTTGCTTCCAATAGAGGAGTAGCTGCAAACAACCAAGCAAAGGAAGGCTAAGCTCCGACTTAACTGCTAACAAGGGTTGCTTGCTTCCTAAGAGAAGAGAGGAGATCTTCGCTCTACACAAACCTAAGGGTGGACTCTCCAGCTCCTCATCTGTTATCCTGCGAGGAGGGAGGATGCTTTGGTTGCACCCCGGAAAGGGCTACGAACTCCAATAAAGAAAGAAAGTGCAGGCAATCCGCTGCAAATCTAGGATAATCGGTTGCAAAGAGGATTTAGGAGATGGGTCTCGGTGAGAATGGAGTATCCCGGATCGAAGAAGCAAGCCAAAGTAAGAAAGCGAATAAAGCGGAGAGCAGAGCTCCGACTTGAGAGTCAACCAACTCAGCCTTCGTAACCTAGAGCCCTCAGCCTATGCTTCCAGAGTCAGCCTTCCTCTCCCGTTGGTCGCCCTTTCGAGAAGTTGTCTTAAGAGACAGGTGATTCGTCGATCGAGACTATTCCACTGACGAGCCATGAGCTAAAGCAAAGGATACTGGATCCAGGGATGAGAACAGAACCCAAGGAAGGTGGTAGGGTAGGTAAGGCCTAACCACTGTTTTCAGATGCAGATGAGGAGGAGGTGCCAGTCTGTCTAGCAGAAAACCGATATGCGATCCCTTTGTTTTCTCTAAGTTGAGTAAGGTTCTATGCCTTCTGACTTGGTTGTCATCAAGCTATCTCCGGAGGGAATAGAGTAAGGGCTGCCCTATGGCTAAGAGTTTGCCCGAGCTTGTATACCAACTCCATTTGTTGATGCATCCGCTGCTATCGTCGAATAAGCGGTATCTCTTTCGTCATTTTCTTTTCTGATCTAAGATCATAGGCTAATCGGTAGTTTGATGTTCTAGTTGCACCTTCCTTTCGATCAAGCGATGCACTTCTTACTCTTGTTAGGCGATCCGCCAGTTGTTCTGGATCTCCTTTCGTAAGAGTGGCTCAAAAAGACTGGTTATTCTCTTTCCTAATCATGTGATTCTCCAAGTTTGATCTTCCAAGGTAGTTCGTAGTTTTCTGAGCTAGGAATCTCTACTTCTAGGTTTGAGGACCTAGGATGCCCTTGTAAACCTCCTTCTCTTCCCGCTCTTGTTGGAGTAGTCTTCTTATCGTTCGAAGGGAGATAGAAGGTGGGTAGGATTGCTACCATTTCGCCCGAAGGGTTAAGGGATGGGCTTGCAAATCTTCTTCCTTTGGTAACTCTTGCTAGCCGAGCCCAGGAGCTAACAATCTCCTATTCTTCTTCGGTGCCCTGCTCCTACTGCTGAGTTTTGCCATGTACCTTTGTAATATCCTTTAGTGGTTCTTGTTAGAGTACCGCCCTAGGGTTCTGGATGAATGATAGCATCCCTTTTTGTATGATCCTGGTTGTCGATTTGCGCATGATGAGTGAGTTGTTTTTTCTTTCTATTTTAAAGTTTCAGAGTTGCGCATAATGAGTTGTTTTGTGAGGCCTAACGCCAGGAAATAGTTTACTCGAATCCAGTTTCTGATGCTGATTTCCGACTTTCTGAACCAATGAATCTGGTTTCAGTTTCCAGGTTTTGAGAATGTGAATCCTGGTTTAAAAGTTAGAGTTCTATTTCTTTTGTTACTGATCTGTGTAAAAAAGGGGCTTTGTGGTACCCCCCATCTAGTTCCGAAGCGCAAAGCAGGCAAACCAATGTATCTCAATCGAGGACTGGGCTTTGGGGTGTTCCCATTCGGCAGAGCTAACTTAAAAAAAGAAAAAAAAATGGGATAACGGAATGCACTTCTGATTGATATGAACCAATCCCCGAGAGAGGGAAATCTCTCTTTCTGAAGCCGGAGATCGAGATGTGAGAAAAAGTCACGAGGGTAGAAAGAATAAGAAAGTCTAGAACCATTAGCCTTGCCCCTTGTTGAATAAGCAGTGAACTTAGGACCTTCGCCCTTGAAGGTGGGCAGCAGTAGATTCATTACTAGCGGTAGGTGGGAATGATCTTCAAGTCCGGATCTAATCTAACGGCTATGCGCGGATCGCCTTTCGCTGAGCCGGTTGTGAGATCGATCCCTTCGACTAGGAATTCCGACAAAAACGTATTAAAAGATTGCCTTGCGCTTGGTATTCGTATTCATTGTAAAGCCTTGAGCTACCACCGGATTCCTCTTCCTCCTGAAATGAAAACCTGAAAAGAGCTCTTTCTCGGCATCCGGATTCTCGCCATCCCAGAAGTTTACTTCTTTGCTGGGCTACTAGAATAGGCTATGATTCCTATTTCTCAAGAATGAGAACCTGAACTCAAAAAGCGGGTTATTGAACTTCTATTCTAAATCACCGAATCTCGCATCTAACCCCGTTCTTTTGGACTCAATCAATGAAAAAGCTTAGTCGGCCCACGCTAAACCGATTTAATAGAGGCCTGGCTAAGGACTGCTACCCTCTATTCTTTTCTTGCTAAGAACGAATTATCGAAGCCCGGAAGTTCCTTCGTTCCCAACCAGTGATTCTCATAGCCTTCGTGCCCAGGCTAAAAGAGCTCCATTACACAGAAGACCAATCGAATCCCGATTCAAGGACAAGCACGGAAATCTGTCCAATAGAATAGCCGCTTCTTCTTAGAAAATGGATCCATGTTATCAAAGAGGAATTTCCCTCGAGCTGGGCAGGAGCTATTCCCATCTAGTTAAGTTACGCGTAGTGGGACTGCGAAAAAGTCTTCCTTTCAAGATCGCCTTGCCTTTATGAAAGTACGCTGTACTGGCCTTCCTTCCCCTTCCCCAGGAAAAGATTTTTACTCTCAACTCTCATGGAAATCCATGTATCTATTAGCGCTTGACCTATTTGGATAACTCCCACTCAAAGAAAGATATGTCTTATCCTTCTGCTTGCCTAAGAGACTGCCACGAAGGCGAATGCGGTTTTATGCTGGGAATGAAACTCTCCTACAATGCCAATATCCAGAAGTGGACTCTGAGCCAATAGTAGCAATGGCCTTATCAACTGCTCTTACAATGGCTACTGGGACAATGCCAAGAGGGGAAACTCCCTTTATCACTGGCTTGTGCTTCCATAAGGTCCATATCCAAAGCTTGAACCTTACCTACGAGTGTCAACTATGCCCGCATCAGAATACCTCTTCTATGGGACAGTCTTACCGCCTATGAAACCTAGTCGCTTGCTGCCCTTCCTGTAGGTGCCTTGGCCTCCTGCTTCAATATTAGGAGTAGGAGGGAATGGAACTAGATCGCTAGAAACTAAGGGGTTGAGTCAATGCTTTATTCCTCCCCCTATCGGTTGGGATCTTCCCACCTCAACTAGATGAATTGGGGTTTCAACAAAAAGAGTCATCTCCTGCAGTGTAAGAAAGTCTTTAGCTGCCACCTCTCTCATCGCCTCGTCTCGTCTTTCATCAGTTCTGTCTCCAATTGATGTCTAACCCAACCGGAGCTATTGATGATTTGCCAAAGAAGGAGCATCAAGAGAATCACAAAATAGGAAAGCTATCCACCGGATCTTGGAAACAAGGCACACAGGCCCCTGAGCTCCTTACTTGAATAGTGAAAGACGTATAAGACAATGACTGACTACACAGACGTACGGAATGAACTAAGGGAAGACAATGACTGACTACACAGACGTACGGAATGAACTAAGGGCTAGACGGGATAGATTACATCGAAAGCTTAACCGCTGGAAGGAGAAGTTAGAGCTTGGACAACTAGACTGGAAAGCTTGTTAGGGTTAGGAGAGCCTAGAGAGCTAGAAGACTTGGAAGACTAGGCTGAAAGCACTTGTTGCAGGTTTGGAACCCACAGAAGGGAATCGAAAGAACTTAATCCGTGAGATAGCCCGATGGCCTGCCTTATACCTTGAGTCCTCGAAATTCAACTACCAGTTAGGGAAGGAAGGAAGCTTTAGGACAGCAATAAAGCAGATCCATAGGAGAAGGAAACTTAACTCCCCCTTTTAGATAGGGAGAAAGAGGCAAGGCCGGAGGTACTGGTTCAACGAAATCCGAACTTCAATCATTACATTAAAGCAATCGTTATCAAAATAAGTCTCTCTCTATTTCAAGCAAGAGCTATTCCTTACTCTCCATCCACTTTGTTTAATGGCCTTGAGGAAGGAGGGGTCGAGCTTTATAGGTAAAAAGACAGAATAGTGAAGGTTGTGGTGTAATCGGTTCTTGGTCATCCTACCAGTGGGCAGAGGTGGTTCCCAACTAGAAGGGATTATTAAAATAGATTGTGAAGACCCAACCTCACTTTCCGGTATACAGACCCTCTGCGTGCATAATGAAAAAAAAGAAAGTAAAGACTTCCCCCTGCTCTGCCTTCTCCTAAGAATCGCTAGGTCATCAAGGTGTCTGGTTAGAGTGATTGAAGGGAGCTATCGGCTATCAGTCTAAGAGACATTGAGTTAAGGGCCCCTCTGCCTCAAGGCAGGGTTCTGCTGCCTTCTTTCCTTTAGCTTACGTATTAGACTTTTTCGCGTCTTCGTCCGTTTTTGGTGTATATATTCCGTTTGTTGCATCCATTGTATTCCTCTTGCTTGCGTATCTGCTTTTGCAGTCCCTCTCTTTCAGCGCCTCATCAAGTAGGGGCTTCTTCGGGTCTCATGGGCAGACGGTACGGACAGAGTAAGTGAAGGGGGAGCTGTCCCAGGAGCTGGTGGTCGTCTTAGCAGAGGCCGCGCGTGTAGCTTCGGCTTGAGCTAGGTCAAGCAAGTCAGTCTTTTGTTTCCTTCCGAAAGCGTTAACTACTAGAAGAGTCAGTCCATTAAGCCGGTTCCCACTGAAGTCATTCGTCGGAAAGCGCTCATTAACGAAATAAGCCAGTATCTGCTCATGCCCGAATTGTCGAATTGGAATGAATACCCTGCCCCCATTCATTAATAGAATAAGGAATGACTTTCCATTTACCTATCTCTGTTTGGGATAGCTTTCTTTATAGAGGTTAATTCCTTCTTTCTTCTGCTCTTCTTGCATTGCTCTTCCTTCCGTAGCTCAAGTTCTGATCGTAGGAGTTCGAAGGTCAAGAGCTGTGGCTATTAAGGGGTCGTTAGCTCCTTTCTTTGTCTCCCTTCTCGCTTTTGTTCTCTCACTTCGTTCTTTTCTCTCCTCTCCCGATGTGGGGTAAGTCTCTCTTTCTTATCCGTATCTGTCTTCAAGCCAAGCCAAGTGAGTTCTCGCCTGCCTGTGTGTGCCTATCTCTATAAGGATTGCAAGTCAGTCTGGGATAAAGAGAAGGTCGATTTGACTCGAATCCTGACCTGATCTTGAATTGACCTCTCGTTCTCGTAATGAGCTATATTAGAGGTAGGAAAAGGTCCCTATTTGAGTAAGGGACGCAAGAGAAGTATGTCTGAGAGCTTTCTACTACCAAAATCCAAGACCTTCTTGTTCATATTGTCAGAATGGGGCCGGGAAATATCGAGTAAAGAATTCTCTCTCCCAGCGGTCAGTGATGACTCCGAAGTCTGGATTTCGTCCTTAATCGAGGACTGGTATCAGGCACCCGGGGGTTCTGTCTAGCAGTTAGCAGTTGAGAACGACCTATGAATTTATTTGCGTAGGTAGAGAAATCTCCGTTGTTTCTTTCTTCTTCAAGGGCTAGGTTCGAGGGCGGATCTCGCAACTCCAAAGGGAAGAGATCGCGTGCCATAAAGACTTTAGCTCACCTCCCCTATTAGCTACTGGTCACAGAGACGGAACTGACTCTGAGAGGTGGGACTCTCTTTCAACATCACCACTTGCCCCAATTCGGGGGTTTTCTCGCTTACCTGATATTGATCCCGGTTCAATACCAGAAGATGTGAGTGTGACCTTACCAACCGGAGATCCCCTCCTGAGGACGAGCAAAGGTCATTAAAAGAGCTTACCCGGACCGGCTGATCCTCCACCGGGAACCTTTTATCCAACCCTAGCGAAGAGCTAATTTCTTACCTCGCTTCAGAGGAAAAAGATGATAAAAGTCTCTTACCTCAGTCCCTACTCTCAAGGCTTAGGCGAGCAGCCTTTATTTAGATTTAGACGAAAAGTGCCATTTACAAGGACAAGGACACGGAAACAAGGAGGAAAACGAAGAGGTTCAAGGGAATCGCCTTGCTCGCTTCCTTTCTTCTCTTATGATTTATCCTACAGGCGTTGCTAAATAGCTAAATATTAGTAGTTCCCGTAAAAGTCTTTCTCCGCCTGTGATCCTAACTCAGAACGCTTTTGAAGGAAATCCCTAATCAAAGTGAATTAACTGGCGTTAAAACCGCAAATAAACGCCTCTGAGAACATTTGACAAGCCACGGGAACTATTACCTTCTCTTTCTAGCAAGTCTAGCTTCTCTGATGAAGTACCCGAATCAGCGACTTCTGGAACAACGGATGTCACGAGCGAGGGTGTTAGACCTTCTGGTCGCCTTGCTTTTATGAAACTTTATTCATACGTAAACGAGGACTTGAAAGATCGACTTTATTAAAGGCCTGTTTAGGCGGCTATTTGATGTACCGGGAACCAACCAGTAGGGGGTGAATTGGATCCAACCTCTCCTTTCTTCTCTCTAAAGCCGGGGGAAGCAGACCCCGTGAGAAGGCCTGCACTTTCACCTAGTCCATCTACCTCGGAAGAGTGACTTCGTTCCTCAAGACATTCATCTGATAAACCCGGAGTTACTCCGTCTCTGCTTAGCTCAGAGCCCGTATTCACAGATTCTGTCTAACCTTCCCTGCCTAGCAATTCTTCCCTCACTGATGAACTTCCCGTATTCCCAGATGATGTTCCCTCATCTTCATCTCTTTAAAGGAAGTAATCAAGCACGTGTACGGCTACTGAATCTCTGTAATATGCTTCAACAAAGTAGAGGAACGAAGTCGGAACTGACTCTTCTTCTGGTCTATACTCCGCTATTCCAGAGAAAATAGATATTATACAGGTGCGCAACTACTTACTATATTACTGGTTGCGTAATCTCATCCCGAGTGAGGAAATGGCATCTCCTCAGACTCTGTTAAAGGACCACCACCGGGAGATGAGTGAACCGAAGATGCAGGTACTACTGAGAGAGCTGATGAGAGTACAGCTGCTGATAGCTCATTCCCTGAATCATCGGACACAGCCATACCCTATGTGAGTTTGTTTGCTGGAATAGAGGTGTCAGAGGACTTCCCCGATTCAATTAAAGAAGGAATCTCATCTCTCTTCAATAAAAATAGAACTGGAAGAGGACTGACCTTGGAGCTAAGCCTTCTTAGAAAAGGCAAGTCAAAGTCCCCGTTCTTACCTATCCAGTATGTGATCCCCCCCATATTCTAAAGTAAAGCTTCGTCTCAGCTTCCTTGAGCTTCTCCCTCTACAGCGCCAATTCTCCCTCTACTGAGACCAGCCTTCCCTTCCTTCAACTGCCTCGAGGGCCTCTCGATCAGACCTAGACGATGCCTCGGAAGCCAAGTCCCCAGCCTATGTGCGCCGGATACTCAACTTCCTGATGAGGTCGGTCATCAGCTTCATGGACTGCGAGCAATAAGAAAGAGTGAGTTGAATCCCTGAAAAAGAAAAAGAGAAGTACTAAGTTGAGGGATAAGAGTACTGACTCTGACGCTGCTTAAGAAGGCTTCTCCAGCAAACAATCCTCTCCCCGCTTTGTCGAGCCTTATTAGCCTGACTTTCATGAATGTGAAATCCAGAATGGTAACTCACAGATAGTTGGAAATAGTTACACCCGCTTTCTCGGCACTAGACTGCAAGCCGGATAGCGCCTGCCGTTCACAGCCTACAAAGAACAAAGAGCTATAGCCCTAATCAATAAGGGGAAGACGGGTAGGAATTCCAGTGGGTAAAGCTGGCACCCCCTCTCACTTAAACTTAAAGGCTTAGGTCCTTTATTAAATAGGGTTCGAGTCAGCAGGGACAGGTGGAAGGTTTGACGTTAGTTGAAGATCCGGTCCTGGTGCTATGGATCCACTCGACGGAGAGTCACCTATGCTTCACTCGCTTGGGTCCGACTGGTGTATCGCCTTCCATCCGTTATTGGGCCAGCTAGGTCGTACCCGCCTCGCCTCTATTGGGCATTGGAATGAGTGGTTTAGCTTCCCGGATGAAAGGAATGGAGATGAGCCGTGGAAGGGATTGAACAAGGTTAGTTGGCCGGCTCAGGACTTGGAGTTTCATCCATTGGGTCTTACCTTCCGGTCAGAGGAGAAAGAAAGAGAGAAGGCAATGAAATTGTCCTGGCACCCATGGGTTCGGATCGATCCCTTTGCCTGGGGAGGAAGGTTTTTTTCCTGGTTCTGCTTCTGAGCCCCCATCGCGGTGAGAGGCAAGCAATTGAATCATTAGTCCTTCCGAGGTTGGATCCGGTTCAGGGCTCACCGGGTTCGAATGGATGCTATTTGCTTCGGTCAGCTGGTTAGCTCCTTCCCGCTTGGAGAGCCGGACATGGAGACGAATAAGGTGGAGCTTAGCGGGTGAAGGGAAGAAATGGAGTTGCTTCAATGGCTTTGCCTCTTCAGTAGTTCCCTCATTAGATCCAGTCATGGGACCTCCTTCCTTGGGTTCCGAGAGCTGGTTGAGATGCCCGGGAGAAAGAAGGAAAGAGAGACCTAGGAATTGGATCATTGCAGGGATGCTTAGCAGCGGAGACAATGAGAGGCTGGATGTAATTCAGTTGTTGCTGATGGGTCAGCATCGTGGGGATAACAGGAGCAGGGGACAAAGAAGATGGGGAGTCGAATGGAGCTTATCGGTTCGAGGGTTCGATCCCAAGCACTAGAGACAAAGATGGAGATTAGCTCGTTATTGGTTCCGTTGAAGACTTCCCACTCCCAAGGTCATTAGCAGATACTGGATGACTCGATGGCGATACCCATCCTTTCGATCGTTTCATGCGGAATGAGAAGTTGTTGGAGAGATACCGGGATAGAGTTCGGAGGTTACCCTAAGGGGAAAGGAGCGAGACAGATGTGGGGGACAAAGAGATTGATTCGAAGTTCAGTGCCTTGATCACCAGTAGATGTCTTCTCCCCCAATAAGAGCCCGGATGTTTGCTGTTCCAGGCGGCTCAAGGCGAGCTATTTGATTAACTGCTTCCGGGGAGGTGGGGGGCCATGAGAACAAAGATTTTGGGTTGATAGCCAGTGGATAGAGTAGAAGAGACGATGGGAGATGAGTGCCTTTGCCCTGGCCCTTCACTGCTTGAAGCATTGGAATCGGGTACAGGCCCAGATGGAGCTACGAAGAGAGATGCTCCACCGGGCCTGCCTTATTGGTTATTCAATCAATGGAAACTACTTCGTTCCTGCTTTTGATTCGTATCCGGGGTCCGGATCGAAAGGCTACGATGCACCCGGCTCGCCCGCTCAGCTTCTTTCATTTGTCATTGATGGCTCGGCATCACCACTGCTTGTAGAAGTATTCACAAATTTTTGTTCCATGGTTCTGCTTCCGATGCCGCTCCCACTGGAGATTCAGGGAGACCGGGATAGGGATCAGATGCTTGCTCTATCCTTCCCTCATTCGCGGAAACAGGGCAGTGAGACGATGTTGGATCGGGATTCCTTCCATTTGGAAAAGAAGAAAGAGCTGGCCCAGCCTCGTATGGAGCTTCCCCCCCTCCATTCGATGCAGAGGCAGTGGAGACCTTTTGTACACTCTTTTAGGTTCCGTTCCGTCAGGCTCAGCAGGAATGGATGGAATAGAGTACGTACCTTTGCCCGGGATGGGTTATCACAGGACTGGCTTTCCGTACTGGCTTGCTCTCAGGACTGGGTATCAGGTATTGGTTATACAAAAAGGGTCGGCTGGCTTGCTTCTCTCACCGGGTATCTGATAACTGGAAAAGCAATTACCATAAAGTTAGTATTCAATTACCAGGAAGTTACCATCAGGAATTACCCAGTTTCATATTATCTTAAGTAAGAACTGAACCCGCTCTGATTGTACTTTCTTCAAAAAGTTAGATAGTTGATCGAAAAACCACCGAACCATTGAGCTTAGCCTTGTGTAGACCGAAATGGTCTCGCGAAGCCGGTAAACGGATGGTGTAAGAGCCGCACTATTGAAGAAAGAACAAAGAAAAGCAAAAGGGGGGTGGTTGATCGTAAAAAAGCATCAGATGCGAAGGCATAGGTAAAGGTGGAGGGTTGGTGTGGCACGTAAGGCCCAGTTCCGGTTGAAGTATCACCCACAATTGTATTTATTTTTTTTAGTTTAGGTAGCGGAGGTGGAGACAGTGGAACTGTTGATTGAGATCGATATCGAGATTCCGCGAGGATAGAAGCAGGAGCGGGAGTCAATTGGGTCGGGTAACGAAATAGACAGTCACAGAGAGTCCACAAGCGGAACTCATAAAAGCCGATAGAAGCACTCATTCTGAACTAGCAAGCTCTCTATGTCTGTATGGGGGGCATACTCATCCAGATAGGCGGGATGCTAGAAAGAAAAGACTGGAGAGAAGGGGAGACATTTGGAACGAACAGAGGTCGAGGCGGGGATTCAATCACTGAGAGACTTCCTGCCTTCCGGTCGATTACAAGACCTCTCGGATAAAGCGTTTTCCTCTCGCTATCGATGGTCGAGTGGTTGGGTCGGGAGGAGAAAGATTGAAGACAGACCAGGATTAGCCATCTTGGATGAATGCCCGGTAGTGTGAAGGGGGACATAGCAAGTAGTTTCAGTGGAAGTGGAAGCAGCAGCGAAACCAAAACTAAAATGGATCGTCATCACAAGTATAAAAAAAGTTAGCTTAGGGGTTACCTATAACGAGGGAAGCGAAGAGGTCCCGGTGGTCTTCGATACCCTTTTCATGTAAGGGTAGGTCCGAAGGGTCTAAGAAAAGGTAGCGCTATACTAAAAAGGGAGTTCGTCTGTGTTGAAGTGCCATCTGAGTACTGATATTCAGCCTCTCCTTGGGGTAACCACCACTGGTAGCCCTCCTGTTCCTTAAACATATAAAGATGGGGTTTCCTTCGCTTTAGAAGGTCACCATATTAAAAAAAATAGCAATAGAGCATGAGCGTTCGTCGCTACTACTTATAGCCATCGCTCGATCCCGGAAGAAAGTAATGCTCTTCCGTTATGGAGTGTTGTTTATGTGCTACGAGATGTTGAGGACTACTCCGGCTCCTTTGTGTTTAGGGGAGCTCGATAGTAGGCAATCTCTTCGCGATTGTATCTATGTTCTTAGTTCTCCTTCTTTGCGAGCTAGTTCCATTGTGAGTTTGGATCGATCTACTTTAAGTTTTTTCCTCTTTTATTGCCTTTCATCCGTTGAGAGTTCCCTTGTAGCCTGTGTAACAGGAGGGGGTTGGATTCCTTCGTTATATGTGTATGTCCTAAAAGGCTGGTAATCTCGTATATGGCAGAATCCTAGAATAGGCTTTCTCTACGAGCCAAATAGGCAAGTGGGTTTTAGGGTTCTAGGCTAGCTCGGGATAGGGCAAGAAAGCTATCTCTATCTTTGTCTCCGTCAAGGAAGGCTAGTTCGGGACATGAGAGGGTATTGGAGAGTGCCCCATATCTGGTCCTTTTAGGAAGGTTATTATCTGATAGCGTATTACCTTATTAGGAGTTATCTTTTTCAGATAGGAGTCTGTAGAAGCCAGTGGTAGAAAGCTAAATCGAGTTTGAGTTCCCGGTACAGGTGAGTTCCCTTCAAGCCAGGCATTTCCGGTTCCCTGGGGATAGAGTTTATTTGTATTACTACAAACAAAAATGCTTGTTTTGCTTTCGATGGAGGAATTTTACTTTTTTTCCTTCTCCTTCCTTGAAAGCCAATTGCAGTTGGAGGGGTTTTTGTTGGAAGTCCTTGGGATTCCTTCTCGCTACCCGCTAATCCCTTGTGTAATCCCTTTCCTTTTGAAAGAGGCTTTAGGGCCTTTCACTTTAAGAGCCGAAACCGAAGAGGAATTCACTTTGATTCTCAGATGCGGCATTACCGAAAGGGGGTGAAAGCGGTAATTTCATAAGAGAAGCAAGATCGTAGCGTCGAAAGATTAGCTCTTCCTTCCTTTCTTCATCCTAGCACTATGAGATTGATCCCTTCTTTCTTTTTCGAGATTGGCTTGGTCTTTTTCCATGTCTGTTGATGGCGCTTGCTATTGAATGTCTTGATTGCGCATATCCCTTTCCTGGTTCTTTGTAGCATACTTAAGATGTTGCGGGACTCTTTGAAAGGTAAATGAATGCTTATCCTGTGGATTCGGCATTAGCGGTCTTAGCACTTTCCCTCTTAGAAGTAGGAATCCGCTAAGGCTAGGCACCTTATTCAAAAGGTAGAGATTCATCTTTCAAATGGCCAGTGGAAGAATGCCCTGTGGAACTTTCGGAATAGAGTAGGGTCCCCCCTTACTCAATATGGGCGGTAGGGTTGTGCACGAAGAAGACGATCTTTAGCAGACGCTTTTTTCCATTGTTAGTACAAATCTGGTCTTTGCAACGAAGGGCTTGTTCTCGACTCGAATGCCCTATCTTGTTTGCAGGAGGAATTGGACAAATGAATGAAGATGGCATGAAGCCGATAGCTGCTTATCCGGATCCGGGCTTTTTTTCTTAAGACGGGAGGGATTACTTGCTAACGTCCTGAGGGACATATCATCTAAGTCCAGGAGTTTTTGTATTGGATGCCCGGGCAACTGCATCTAGTACAGCTGATTTCACACCAACTCCCTTCTAGTCTAGGACTTATAGCTTTGGAAAGTGAATGAGTCCTGCAACTCCTCTAGCTGCACATGAATAGGCTCAACGATGGGTTTACAAGTAGTTAATGAGATTTCATTGGATGCTTCCCCCCTTTCCGCGCAGGAAGGACTGCTTGGTGAAATGACGTACTTAAGATTCCCTCCATATAGAAAGCGGAAAGAGTCCCGTAAGGCAAGCAAGGGAGTGACGAGAGGGTATCAAAACCACTCTTTAGAAAGATAGCCTACATTGAACCAAAGGAGTGATCCCCACTCCGAATGAGATGTCGTATACGCAAATGCTCTTTCCGTTGCAGGCATAAGCGCTGCAAACATGGCTACTTCAGCTCTTTTCGGAAGAGAAGAGAGTTCCGTCACTTCTGGGATTAAGGGAGTTCCCTTCCCCCGAGGGAAAGACAGTCAATAGGAATTCTCTCTACTCTAGAACCCATAGGCCTAGGAGCAATAGACTGAAGGGGTACGGTGTAACAAAGTAAGTAACAAAGGTAGAAGGAAGAAAAGCCAGGGACGAAGAGAAGAGGTATAGAAAACCTCCTAGAGGGCCCCTCCTTAAGCAGCAAAACAGGACTTTCGGTCAGTTCAAGTACAAACCATTAGAGGTAGGGATGCTCTCACCTCTTCGTGCTATAATAAGGGAATACCCACCTTTTCTACTTGAATTGATCTTGGGAAGGCGGTAGAGGATCGAAAATCAAATCATTAGTGAAGGTAAACAGCCAGAACCAGAATGAGAACGAAAAGGCATAGTATACCAACCATATTCCCCGGGATTCACAGAAACCCGGGAAAGTAGGGCATCATATAGTAAAGCCGGAGTAAAGACGGAATGCCTCTTTGACTGCCCCAGATAGCTGAAATCGATCGTAGATTTCACCAACTTCTCTTTCAATAGCTGCTGCCAGAGAGAGGGAAAGTTAGAATATAGGCATTGGTCTCGGAAAGCCCTCCCTAGGGACCGGGGAAGCTTCATGGCGTCTATCCAACTCTGTTGCCGGGGAGGTCCTTCAGTGACCGATGTTAGTGCCATTTCTTCTCTTGGAGGCAGGGCAATAGATTAAGATTAGGCGGTAAGCGAAGGAACTGTAGGGCTTAGGGCAGCGAGTGAGCCTCGGGTAGGCAACTTCAATAGGTCGAGGGTTCCGAGAAGGAGGAAGTTGGGATTAGGTTTATATCCCAATTAGTGGGCGGAACTTGTTCTCCCAATTAGCGTATGTTCAGATGTCTCCAGGCTAGCGTTGATAACTCAGAGAATGCCGTGCTGTTCAACAAACTCCCTATCTTCCCTCCACTTTTGTTGAGGCTGCTCCTGAAGCTGCGAGTGCTGGGCTGGAAGAAGAATTTACCGAGTAACGAAAGTTAGAAGATGCTTCTTACCCATATGGGGTGCTGTTCTCTCATGCCTCTACGGCTGCCTTTACAACCCCAAAGGGGCAGACAGCCGTGAGATAGCTAATCAATGGGAGAATGTTTCAAATCCATCTCTACTAATTGAGTTAGTGATTCAAGGGGCAGTCTAGATAGAAGTGTTCTCGCGTCCCTACTAGAATAATTAGAATCAGAATCCGGGTTTCTTTCACTCACTGGTAGAGTACAACTACAGTTTGTTGGTTGCTTAGCAGCGAAATCCCTAGCTTTCAATAGAAGAGGGTCCGTTATGTGATGTCTTCTCTTTCTCTTGCCCTCATCGAATGTGAGCCCATTCCTCAACCTTTTGGTAGACGGATCCCTGACCCGTAAATGCTATCAGTTTTCTTATAAAGTCAGACAAAGAGCTTTTAGTTGGGGAATGAAAGTCTCTTCCTTCCCATTCCCAACCCGATAAGAAGTTTTCCTCCTTGCACGAATCGAAGGGGAGACTCTTTGCTCTAAAAACTACTGTTGGTTGGTGGCTTCCTGAGCAGCTGATAAAAAGAAAGATATGTAAACAAGCTCTCCTGTTTGTTGTGGCTAAAGACTTTTCTCAATCAACAGACCGCACATAGAAATCCACTTTTCTCGCTAAGAAGGTATGTAGCCAAGTCCCTTTATCAATGGGAATCAGTCCCCGTGTTCTTATCAGCCGCTAAGGGGCTTTTCTTTCTCTCTTTTGATCTGGTATATGAGGTGGAAGAGTCAAAGACTCAGTTCCTTTGATCTTTCTTTTAGCTTTTCCAAAAGGAGATGGTCAAATTAAATTCATTCTTTTTGCCTCAGTCTTTAGACTCATCCTTCAGCCGTCGATAGCGACAGCACGATAGAGACTGGTCAGTCCACTACCCTATGCCGCTTTCTTGCTTGTCGGCCGTTGGCGACCACTCCTATGATCTTGCCCTTATCAAGCATCCCGGAACGACAATTCACATCCGAGGAACGCGGGACTTTGTCTCTTTGGGATTGGCGCTGTGCCCGGGATCTATAGTCTTTGACAGTGTCTTTCCATGCTCGTTCAAAGACAATAAGGGTGGCTTAGGTCATTGAAGAAGGTGAACCTCTAAATGGCGTATACAAGAGAGAGATCAAATCCAATTCATATCGTCTGAGGATTGTCTTGCGCCTAAGCTAGCTGTATTTTAAGCTTCATGGAGATCCTTCGATCAACCTTCCTTTTCGGCCTGAACAGGCTAGGAAGATGTGATAAGTAAACACACAATAACAAGAGAAAATATCAAGGAGAATAAGAGAAGAACAGGTCTGTCTGTATTATTTCACTCAAGGAAAAGGCAGTAGAGAGAACAAGCAACCCTAAAGGCAGTAAAGACGATTTTACTTATTAATTAGGGCAAAGTCTTCCTTGGGTGTTGATTCGGGTCGATATCGATCCAGTAGAGTCAGAAGTCTTCATTCTGTCTACCTCACAGAATCAAAAGCAGTTGAGCTGGAAGGGGCAAGATTACCTATATGAACGAACCCATTCCTTATTTGATTCTTTTTCTTCCCTTGAAGTTTCCAGCCAAGAGATAGCTAGAGCTAGTGAATGCGACTCCTGCCCAGAAGTTAGAGCGTATAAAAAAAATATGTAAAAATTTAATTATACCAACCGACCAGTCGTAGTTAGTGTAGCCGAAAAGAACTCAAAGTAGTGCTTTGAGCGGTCGGTGTCCAATAAAAAACAAAACAGAAATGTTACCTACCTCGTATCATCACAACCTCTTTCTTCGGAAGGTTGATCGCTTGGTTATCCTTTCTCTCACGGGGCTATACAGTCTTCTCGGGGAGCAATCTTCTGCATAGAAATGTTCGGAAAAATGAAGGTAGTTCGATAGAAAATATGTAAAAAAAAAAGGTCATTCATCCCCAGGTTGAGTTAAAGGGCGCATCTTTGTCTCCCCAAAAAAGAAGGTTACTGCCGTTGGGTACTAGCTCGAAGCTTTTCGAAGCTTTCGATTCACCTAGAAGAATACTCTAATATCTTGTCTATAACTAAGGGGAACTCCTTTCTTAATCGTGAGAATAATGAAATTTGAACAAAAACCTGGTTCTAAGGTACCTATTGGTTGATCCTAAGTTTAAGCAAGAGCTGTTCATCCAACCACAAAGGAATTGACTTACCCAAGAATTCTCATAAAAAAGTGGTTGTATTTGGCCGAGCAATCACTTCACCGGCACGACTCTTCGAGCATTATCTCCTGCATCAGCTTTGAAAGCATTAACCTCCCTCTTTCGCTTTAAATTGAAAGAGGGGCATGGCTCCGGCACAGCCTTATTTTGTTTAGTTCAACCCTATCCACCACGCCGTGTCTCGACTATCTTTGGTACCAAAAGCTATTATCCAAGGTGATCACCTGTGAATAGATAGAAGGAAAGCATTGCCAAGAGCTCCGAAACTGTTGTATCAGCCTCAAGTTATGATCCCACATCTCGGATCGGTATCTTTCATTGATTCTTAATGGCCGCCCTAAGGGGAGAAAGAAAAAGTAACCTTATCCTTATAATAATCACGTATTACAATCGACCGGTTCCTATTAGTCATGAATCACTCATCCCGAAGAAAAGAAGCTATCCATGGTACCTCGACCCCGAAAGAGTATAGGACTTCTATCGAAGAAAAGCAAATGTCGAGCTTTCCCTGGCACATACGTAGAAAGAGAAGCAGATTAGCCATCCGCTAGTTGTGAACGAGCGATCTCGAAGTTCTCACTTCAAGCCTTGAATGCTTATATGTATTAAAATGGAATAGGATCTTTGACCCTTTCTACATCTAAGGTAGTCGTCCTCAAGACTCTCCGTTCCCTGGTTGAATTAGCCACATCTTAGTGAACAAAGAACAGAAGCCTGTGCTTCTTATGACTTCGGAGGTGATAGAGGATGCTCCCAAACCTTTTCTCTCGGTTTGCCTCTTGCTGCTTTGTGGCTACCTTTTCTTTTGATCAGAATGACTTGATAACAGGGCTCGATCCTCTGAAATTGGAAGTAGAGGTAGTCTTTTCTCTCCTCTTTTTAAGAAGTAGCTGCTACTGTGATCATATCTGCTCTTCGCATATCCACTACACGGCTTTAGTCGGCTAAAAAGAGGTGTGTGTGGCCGGTCGAGGAAGAATGAATTGAATCTTTTAGGGCATATTTCGATGAAAGGAGGGTTTCTTATCCTCCGCGAGCCGAGTCGTTTAATCTTATCTTTCGTGTGTCACTAGGTTAAGATCTCGAGTAGGTTAGTGCGAAGAAGTGCTCTTGAAGGGACACGGACCTTATTAAGTCCTGGTAACCAACCTTTAGTCTCATTTCCAAATCCTGGAAAGGGTAAAGCCATTCCTTTCAAACAATAAAGCAAGCTAAGCCAACAAGAAAGCATCGATCCGGGTAGAAAGAGAAGCCTAGAGATAGGAAGAAGTAGGCAGAAGAGCGTGAAGGACGAAAGAGCGGTTGATCCTGTCCCGACCGAAGACCACGTTATTTTCTCCTATTTCATCTAATGGGAAGGGCGGCTAGGCGGGTTACGGCATAGGCATTCTTCATCAAATCTGTGTGGAAACATACGAGGATTCGGACCAAGAGATCCAGTCTATCCCGAAACAACGGATCGCAGATCCCATCCCAAACTAAAAGAGACTCTGTCTACCGAACAAGGATCTTCCCATCCTTCCACCAAAGCCACAACACTTCCTGTATCACCATCTCCACCCAAAGAGGGATAAGCAGACGCCGGATTATCCGCTTTCACCGTATTCCGACGTATTCTTAGCATCTGAGATGAGAAGGATAGAAAGATTAAAGGCCCTAGAGGAGAAAAAAAGTCATTACTTCGAAGAAGTAGTGCTTTCTTCTATTGTCTCATCAGGGTTTCCATCCGAACTAGGAGAATCAAGACAAGCAGGCAGATACCTTTTCTATTCGTAGATGCGGAGATTTCTGGGTATTCACTCCTAAATCAAGAGAAGGTTGAAGAGTTCAAGGAGAGATGTAAATATTACAGACTCCGGGATTTTTAAGTCATAAGGAAAACCGCGCTTTGAGCTGTAGTAAGAAGAAAAGAGCAATAGCAGCTGCAAGAGGAGCATCATATGCAAGAGCAATCCAAGATCGCATACCCAGACAGAAAGTCAGTTCCCACTCACGACCCGCTAGACCAAGGGTTCTTTGTATAAGAAAATGTTCAACAGTAGGGACCGCCGTTGTATAAGCATGAATCTAGGGTCGCTCCTTCTTCCATATCGGAGCAAAATGCAAGCCTATAGCAGCAGAAGTGGGAATAATGGCAGCAGAGCAGAGAGAAGAATCTTTCCATAAAAGAGGGTAACGAATACCATAAATCAATAGATACTGGAGGAGGAGGAATGAAGGCGATAAGATAATAAAGAGATTAGTTTCGGTCACCCCCTTACTCAATAGGGGCGGTAGAAGACGAGGGGGAAGGCTTTATCCACCCATTCCCTCGTAGAAATCCGTTCGCCATCCATTTAAGAGTAATCACGAACAGCAAGAAAAGAATCGCAGCAAGCCCTATCTATGTGTCACGAGCAGGCACCACGGGTTGTTGACTTTTTGGTGGGGTGGGGGGCTTATGGGGATGCATTATAGCACAGGCCGTGACTACGTTTTTCCGTTGGTTGATGCTTTGTATCGAACGCTTGTTATATATTTTTTTTTAGTTATAACACTAAGTGCCTC